TAAAACTTATAATAATGTAAATAAAAACATTTTGAAACCATAAAAAACATGGTTCGGGACTTTCCTGTTTTTTGAAGTTGTGTGTATAAATGTTAGTTATCTCAGGGGTTATAATGTCCTTGGGGTTTAATATTCTACTTGCGGCCTGGGGGTTGATGGGTATATATCTTATGTTTTTAATGGGTGAATTGATAGTTAAGCTAGGACTAATCTTTTATGCAGGCGAGGCTTTGTTGGGCCTCGCCTAACATTTTTTTAAATTTTATTAGATTAATCAAAAAAAACTTATAATAATGTAAATAAAAACATTTTGAAACCATAAAAAACATGGTTCGGGACTTTCCTGTTTTTTGAAGTTGTGTGTATAAATGTTAGTTATCTCAGGGGTTATAATGTCCTTGGGGTTTAATATTCTACTTGCGGCCTGGGGGTTGATGGGTATATATCTTATGTTTTTAATGGGTGAATTGATAGTTAAGCTAGGACTAATCTTTTATGCAGGCGAGGCTTTGTTGGGCCTCGCCTAACATTTTTTTAAATTTTATTAGATTAATCAAAAAAAACTTATAATAATGTAAATAAAAACATTTTGAAACCATAAAAAACGACTCGAGGTTTTCCTGTTTCCGGGGGGTTTACAGGAGCGTTAGTTATCTCAGGAGTTTAGGGGGGTAGGGGGGTTTAACGCGAAAAAGCCAAAAAGGGGGTAATATAGATATCTTCCGACTAAATTTCACTACTTTATGTCCTTGAAATCTTTATATGTAATTCTTTTGTAAAGACTTTTCACCACGCATACTATTTCCTTGCTTCCTAAGATGATTCCAACCTTGTTAATCAGATTGCGTGCACTGTGAAATGTCTATTGAAAAGAGAAAAAAAAAAAAAGAACTAAATGCCCGATGGAAAGAACGCTCGGCATGGTGGCCGCTCCCGCTTTTGTTTTCCACCATTAACTTATGCCTTTTACGATAAGTTTATGGGGAGGTTTACAATTTGTGGCCCTGAAATAGGAACCAAATGCCAGGAATAAATCACTATGTGAAACCCCCACAATTCTTGTCCCTCACCTTCAATAACCGTTAACATTAAGAAATGGACTTGTTGGTCGGCTCTTACTACATTAAATATTTGAGTTTGTTAGAATTTTGAATAAAGGTATAACTTGACTTATGAGTGTTTGTGTTAGGTCTTAAACCTTCGCCCGGTGTTTATAATTGTTTGTTGATTTTTATTGTTTGCTTTTTGTAAAATTATTCGTATCATATAACACTTGAATGGTTAAATCCTAGATATGGTGATAAAACATGAATGTACTTGAATGCTATATGATATGGTTAATATAAATTAATGTTGATAATACATATATGTATATAAAATTATTGTACATATATTACAAAGAATAGTTTAACTAAGAATCCTGGCTTTGGGAGCCAGGGGTGGGAGTTAAAATCTCCTTTCTTTGAGCAGTAGGGAGGATTTTAACCTCCGACATCTGGTTTACAAGACCAGGGCTCTGACGCTGAGCTACTAGTGCAAGCTCATTCAAGTGCTTTGTCCTCTGCATAGCCTGCTAGTGGTGTAAGGACTAGAAAGAGGAAAAAGTATAAAAAGGATGCGATTTGTCCGATAATAACGAACGGGTGTGACACAGGTATTCCTCCGATTCAGGTGAGAATAATAACGTCTGCGATTAGGGTTCAAAACAAGAATTGTGTAAGTGGCCGGAAAGTGAGGCTTCGTTGTTTAGACGTGTGTAGAAACGGTACGAGTATCAGAATAAGGATGGAAGCTAGGAGGGCTAAGACTCCTCCGAGTTTATTGGGAATGGAGCGTAGAATTGCATATGCGAACAGGAAATATCATTCTGGCTTAATGTGGGGAGGAGTAACTAGCGGATTGGCGGGGGTGAAGTTGTCTGGGTCACCTAGCAGGTTGGGTGAGAACAAAGCTAGACATGTGAGGGCAATGACAAGTACTGCAAACCCTAATAAGTCTTTGTATGAGAAGTAGGGGTGGAAGCTTATTTTATCCGCATCTGAATTTAGGCCGAGGGGGTTATTTGATCCTGTTTGATGAAGGAAAAGGAGGTGGACCATGGTTGCGCCTGCAATTACAAAGGGAAATAAAAAGTGGAAGGCAAAGAATCGGGTAAGGGTTGCATTGTCTACTGAGAATCCACCTCAAATTCATTGAACAAGGGCGTTACCTACGTAGGGTACTGCAGAGAGTAGGTTGGTAATAACGGTGGCACCTCAAAAGGACATTTGGCCTCAGGGTAATACGTAACCGACGAAAGCAGTTATTATAACTAGAAGTAGCAGAACTACTCCGATATTTCATGTCTCTTTATAGAGGTATGAGCCGTAGTAAAGTCCGCGGCCAATGTGGGCATAGATGCATACAAAGAAGAAGGATGCGCCGTTGGCGTGAAGATTTCGGATGAATCACCCGTAATTTACGTCTCGGCAAATATGAGCAACGGAAGAAAAAGCCGTAGCAATATCAGAGGTGTAGTGTATGGCTAAAAATAGTCCTGTGAGGATTTGAATAATTAAGCAGAGTCCTAAGAGAGAGCCGAAGTTTCATCACACTGAAATATTTGAGGGGGCGGGTAGGTCAACTAGGGCATTGTTTGCGATTTTGAGGAGAGGGTGTGTCTTTCGTAGACTTGCCATTAGTGGGTTCTTGTAGTTGAATAACAACGGTGGTTTTTCAAGCCATTAGTTCTGGTTAAAGTCCTGGCAGGAATTATGACTTACATTATGTCTTTATTTTTAATTGGATTAGTTCTAGGGTTGGTTGCAGTTGCTTCTAACCCTTCTCCTTACTTTGCTGCCTTGGGGTTAGTAGTTGTGGCGGGCATGGGGTGTGGAGTATTGGTTGGTCATGGGGGACCCTTTCTATCGTTGGTGTTGTTTTTGATTTATTTGGGTGGGATACTAGTCGTGTTTGCGTACTCGGCGGCGCTTGCCGCTGAGCCCTATCCGGAAAGTTGGGTAAGTGGTCCTGTTGTAGGCGACATGTTGATATATTTGGTAGGGGTGGGGGTGGCTTCTAGTGTATTTTGAGGAGGGTGATATGAGTCTTCATGGGTGCCGGCTGATGAACTTAGTGAGCTCTCTGTCCTGCGAGGTGATATTGGAGGGGTTGCGTTAATGTACTCATTAGGGGGAGGGATGTTAGTACTTAGTGCGTGGGTCCTGCTTCTCACCTTGTTTGTTGTGTTGGAGTTAACTCGGGGGTTAAGTCGGGGGGCTCTTCGGGCAGTTTAACGGGTAAATAATAGGGCAGCAAGGGTCAGGGTGAGAAGGAATAGGGTGAGGTATGTCTTAATTATTCCTTGTTGGGTGTTGCTTGTTGTTGTAATTAAGGGAATATTTGATGAAGAGATTGCTTTGGGGCCTACTTTCTCTAGTCAAGTTTGGTCAATCAGTTGGCTGGCAAGTGTCTGTCCTAAAACTAGATTTAGTTTGGGGGTAAATCGGTGAACGATCGAGGGGAAAAAGCCTAACATGTTGGAGAAGTGGTGGGTAATTAGATTAGGGGTAACTTTGTACTGTTTATTGGTGAGTGTTGCTAGCTCGAGGGCAATGAGTAATCCCATAATTGTAACCACAAGGGCAGCTAGTTTGAGCAATGGGGGTATAGATATCACAGGGGTCTTAAGAGGGGTAATGCTTGAAATAATTAGGAGGCCAGCGACAATGCTTCCTCATGCAAGTCGCTTTAAAGGGTTAATAACTGCTGGGTTATTTTCATTGATGGGGGAAATAGCGTTAAACCGTGGGTGGCCCATTGAGACAAAAAACACCACGCGGAGACTGTAGATGGCCGTGAATGAGGTGGCTAGAAGGGTTAGGACTAGGGCTCAGGCGTTTAGGTGGGATGTGTTTAGTGCTTCAATAATGGCATCTTTGGAGAAGAATCCTGCCAGAAAGGGGGTGCCTGTGAGGGCTAAACTACCAATAGTGAGGCAGGAGGATGTAAAGGGGGCAAGGTGATGTATACCTCCTATTTTTCGGATATCTTGTTCGTCGTTGAGGCTGTGAATAATTGAGCCAGAACAGAGGAATAGTATTGCCTTAAAGAAGGCATGGGTGCAAATGTGGAGGAAGGCTAGTTGAGGTTGATTTAAGCCAATAGTAACTATTATTAGGCCAAGTTGACTTGATGTGGAGAATGCTACGATCTTTTTGATATCATTTTGGGTTAGGGCACAGGTGGCTGTAAATAGCGTTGTTAGGGCACCTAGGCATAGGCAGGTGGTGAGGGCAGTTTGGTTATTTTCCAGGAGAGGGCTTGTTCGTACTAGGAGAAAAATACCGGCAACAACTATGGTGCTCGAATGCAGTAGGGCAGAGACCGGTGTAGGACCCTCCATAGCAGAGGGGAGTCAAGGGTGAAGACCAAATTGGGCTGATTTGCCTGTAGCGGCAATAATTAGGCCTAGTAGCGGTAGGGTAAGATCCAGGTCTTTCGTTGCTACAAAAATCTGTTGTAACTCTCAGGAGTTAGCGTTGGTTGCTATTCATGCTATTGTGAATAGCAATCCAATGTCTCCGACCCGATTATACACAACGGCCTGAAGGGCCGCTGTGTTGGCATCCGTTCGTCCGTATCATCAGCCAATGAGTAGAAATGATATAATGCCTACTCCTTCTCAGCCAATAAAAAGTTGGAACAGATTGTTTGCTGTAACAAGAATAATTATGGCAATAAGGAAAATTAGGAGGTATTTAAAGAATCGGTTTATGTATGGGTCTGCGTGTATATATCACGATGCAAACTCTAGAATAGACCAAGTGACGTAGAGGGCAATGGGGACGAAGATAACTGAGTAGTGATCAAATTTGAAGCTAATGTTCACGTCGAAGGTTAGTGTGTTCATTCAATTTCATGAGGTGATGATTGCTTCTGCGCCCTCGTTAAGAAAGAGAAATAGGGGGATTAGGCTAACGAAGAAGGCCAGGGCGACCGCTGTCTTAACATGGGAGACTGCCCAGTCGGGGCTTCGGGGGCGAGGCTCCAGGGTAGTAAAGATAGGATATGCTAATAGTAAAAAGATAATGACTAAGCTGGATGATATAATAAGTGATGAGGAGTGCATAGCTGCTACTTGGATTTGCACCAAGAGTTTTTGGTTCCTAAGACCAATGGATGAGCTGTTATCCTTTAGGAGCAGGCCGAGTGAGCCCTGGGGTCCAACCAAGGTCACGGAGATTAGCAGTCTTCGTTGCTGGCGAGCCTCTCTCGGTGGATAAGGGGATTTTAACCTCTGTCTTTAGAATCACAATCTAATATTTTTGTTAAACTATATCTACAGGTGGTTCAGCCTCATACTAATTCGGGCTTTAAGACAAGTAGAAGCAGGGGGAGGAGGTGAAGGGCTATAACTAGGTGCTCCCGGGTATAGGAGGGGTTTAGGCTAATAATATGTGCTGGGAGGGGACCCCGTTGGGTCATGAGGAACATATAAAGTGAATAGCTTGCGGTAATAAGGGTTCCTGCCCCTGTGAGTACGAGGGTTCATCATGATCAACCAAATAATGAGGTAATAATTAAAAGTTCTCCCATGAGGTTGGGTAGAGGGGGAAGGGCTAAGTTTGCGAGGCTGGCAATAAATCATCATGTTGCTATAAGTGGGAGTACTATCTGTAATCCTCGGGCTAATAGTATTGTCCGGCTATGGAGGCGTTCATAATTTGTGTTGGCCAAGCAGAAGAGGGCCGAGGACGTTAGGCCGTGTGCAATCATAAGGATTACAGCGCCGGCAAGACCTCAAGGTGTCTGGATAAGAATACCTCCAACGACCAGACCCATGTGGCTTACGGATGAATAGGCGATGAGGGATTTGAGATCTGTTTGGCGAAGGCAGGTGGAGCCAGTTATAATTACACCTCAGAGGGCGAGGACAATAAAGGGATAGCTTAATTCCTTGGTGAGAGGTTCCAATATGACTATTATTCGGATTATACCGTAGCCTCCTAGTTTTAGAAGAACTGCAGCTAGAACCATTGAGCCTGCAACTGGGGCTTCTACATGTGCTTTTGGTAGCCAGAGATGTGCTCCATATAAGGGTATTTTTACTAAAAATGCAATTAGGCAGCCTGCTCATCAAAGCTTGTCAGCATAAGATGAAAGAGGGGTAGAGCTAGTATATTGGATGGTTAAGAGGGAGAGGGAGCCCGTATCCTTTTGAAGAAGCAAGAGGGCAACTAGTAATGGGAGAGAGCCCGCTAGGGTATAAAACAAAAAATATACTCCTGCATTAAGGCGTTCCGCCTGGTTACCTCACCGAGTAATAATAATTAGTGTGGGGATGAGAGTAGCTTCAAATATAACATAAAACATAAGGAGTTCAGTGGCACCGAATGCTATAATAAGGAATACTTGTAGAGATGTTAATAGGCTGATGTAGGTTCGTTGGCGGTTAATAGGTTCGAGTGCTGTGTGGCTTTGGCTCGCCAAAATTATAAGAGGGAGTAGTCAGCAGGTAAGAACAAGGAGGGGTGTTGAGAGGGGGTCTGTGGCTATGAAGGGCGTGAGGCAAGATCAGCCTGTTTCGGATGTATTTTTTAGTCAAGTGAGGCTGGCTAATGCAATGACTAGGCTGTGGGAGAGGGTAGTAGGTCATAATCACTTGGCAGGGGTAAGCCAGGCTGTGGGGAGAAGCATTAGGGTGGGAATTAGGATTTTTAGCATTGTAAGAGGTTTAAGGTTTGAAGGCGATCTGAACCATGCGTGCGAGCTGTGGCTACCAGTAAGGCAAGCCCTGCGCTTGCTTCACAGGCTGAAAAAGCCAATAGAAGCATAGGAGCCGCAGAGAAACTTGTGGATCCTAGTTGAAGGGTTCAAATCGAAAGTCCAATAAATAAAGAGAGCATTATCCCTTCTAAGCATAAAAGAGCAGAGAGGAGGTGTGTTCGATGGAATGCTAGGCCTGTCAGTCCTAGGGTAAAGGCCGATGAGAAAGCGAAGTGAGCGGGAGTCATTAGACAATTATGGACTTTAACCATAAGCTTTTGAGCCGAAATCAAATATTTTTCTTAAACTAATTGGCTATTCGGCTCATTCTAATCCTCCTTGAATTCACTCGTAAACTAAGCCAAGGGTAAGAAGAATAAGCACGGCCACGGCTCAGAAGAGTGTCAATAAGGGGGAAGTTAATTGGTCCCCTCAGGGGAGTGGGAGGAGAAGGGCAATTTCTAAATCGAAAAGGAGGAAAAGAATGGCGACTAGGAAGAAGCGGAGGGAAAATGGTAGGCGGGCTGATCCTAAGGGGTCGAAACCACATTCATAGGGGGAGAGCTTTTCGTGGTCGGGGGTCATTTGGGGAAGTCAGAAGGATACAATGGCCAGGACTACGGAGAGCAAAATAGTGATGGTAATTACAGCTATTGCTACGTTCATTATCTTTCCTTGGATTTTAACCAAGACCGGGTGATTGGAAGTCACTTATACTAGTTTTAATACTAGAAAGATTAAGAGCCTCATCAGTAGATAGAGATATAAAGGAATAATCACACAACGTCTACGAAATGTCAGTATCAGGCAGCTGCTTCGAACCCGAAGTGGTGCTCGGATGTAAAGTGGTATTGGATTTGTCGTAGGAGGCAAACAGCTAAAAATGTGGAGCCAATAATAACGTGTAGTCCGTGGAATCCAGTGGCTACGAAAAAGGTAGAGCCGTATACGCCATCTGCAATTGTAAAGGGGGCTTCATAATATTCCAGGCCTTGAAGAAATGTAAAATAAAAGCCTAAAATAATAGTTAAGGCTAGCGATTGAATGGTCTGTTTTCGTTCTCCTTCCATAATGCTGTGGTGGGCTCAGGTGACCGTTACCCCGGAGGCAAGTAGGACAGCTGTATTAAGGAGGGGGACTTCAAAGGGGTCAAGAGTTGTAATGCCCGTTGGAGGTCAGCAGCCCCCTAGCTCAGGAGTGGGGGCTAGGCTTGCGTGGTAAAAGGCTCAGAAGAATCCTAGGAAAAAAAATACTTCGGAGGTAATGAAAAGAATCATCCCGTATCGAAGACCTTTTTGTACGGGGGGTGTATGATGTCCTTGAAATGTACCTTCTCGTACGATGTCTCGTCATCATTGGTATATTGTAAGAAGCAGTAGAGCTGTTCCTAAGGTTATTAAGGTTGTTGAGCGAAAATGAAATCAGGTCGCGAGGCCTGATGTTATCAGCAGGGCAGCAATTGCCCCTGTTAGGGGTCAAGGGCTGGGGTCAACTATGTGGTAAGGGTGTGCTTGATGGGCCATTAGACGTTTTCTTGTAGGTACAGTGTTAGTAGGAGAACGAAGACGTAGGCTTGAATTATTGCTACAGCAACTTCTAATAGGGTGAGGAGAACCAGTACTGTTGTTGTGATGATTGCTACGGTTGGTATTAGGGGGAGAAGTACGAAGGCGCCTGTAGCAATTAGTTGAATTAAGAGGTGACCAGCTGTTAAATTGGCTGTTAGTCGTACTCCTAGGGCAAGGGGGCGAATGAAGAGGCTAATTGTTTCGATAACGATAAGCACGGGGATGAGGGGGCCGGGTGTGCCTTCTGGTAGGAGGTGTCCTAGGGCATGGGTTGGTTGGTTTCGCATGCCAATAATGACAGTTGCTAATCAGAGAGGTACCGCAAGCCCCAGGTTTAGTGACAATTGGGTGGTAGGGGTAAAAGTGTAGGGAAGAAGTCCTAATATATTTAGGGTAATTAAAAAGATCATTAATGAGGTTAGGAGGGCAGCTCACTTATGACCTCCAATATTTAAGGGAAGGAGAAGCTGTTGGGTAAAACGGTTGATAAATCAACCTTGAAGTGCGAGGAATCGGTTATTTAATCATCGAGTTGTAGGTGTGGGGTAAAGGAGTCAGGGTAGGGTAAGGGCAAGGGCTATTAATGGGATCCCGAGATAGGTGGGGCTTATAAACTGGTCAAAAAAGCTTAGTGTCATGGTCAAGTTCAGGGGTCTGTTTTGGCTTTTTCTGCGCTTTGCAGGGTAGGGGTATTTGGGAAGGTGTGGGCTGTAACTTTAGCGGGAATAACGGCCAGGAAGACCATTCACGAGAAGACTAAAATAGCAAATCAAGGTGCGGGGTTGAGTTGGGGCATGTCGTTAGGGGTGGTTGGGAGTCACCAATCTTTAGCTTAAAAGGCTAACGCTATACCCTATTTAGCTTCCTAGCGAGGCGTCTTCAAGTATTCGAGATGATCAGTTTTCAAAGTGTTCTAGGGGAACTGCTTCCACTACAATAGGTATAAAGCTGTGATTTGCTCCGCAGATCTCAGAGCACTGTCCGTAGAATACGCCTGGTCGGGATGCGATGAAGGCTGTTTGGTTAAGGCGACCTGGGACTGCGTCCATTTTTACTCCGAGGGCTGGGACTGCTCATGAGTGGAGTACATCGTCTGCGGATACTAAGACTCGGATGGGGGATTCAACTGGAATAACCATGCGATGGTCGGCTTCTAATAGGCGGAATTGTCCAGGGGTTAGGTCTTGGGTGGGAATTATATATGAGTCAAAGCCAAGATCTTCGTAGTCAGTATATTCATAGCTTCAGTATCATTGGTGGCCAACGGCTTTAATTGTTAATAAAGGGTTGTTAATTTCATCTATAAGATAGAGGATGCGAAGGGAGGGGAGTGCAATCAGAATTAAAATGATAGCTGGGAGAATTGTTCAGATAATTTCAATCTCTTGTGAATCTAAGATATATTTGTTCGTTAATTTAGTGGTAACTATAGCAAGAATAATATAAAGCACTAGTGTGCTAATCAGGAAGACGATTATTAAAGCATGGTCATGAAAATGAAGAAGTTCTTCTATAACAGGTGAAGCTGCATCTTGAAATCCAAGCTGTGACGGATGGGCCATTAAAAGCAAGACACGCGGGGGTCTAACCCACACTTCCGCCTTGACAAGGCGGTGTAATGTACTCTTTTACTAGTGTCTTATAAAGAAAGTGGCAGAGCGGTTATGTGGTCGGCTTGAAACCGACCTATGGGGGTTCGACTCCTCCCTTTCTCGTTAGTCTGCTTGTACTTGTACAAAGGCAGGCTCCTCGAATGTGTGGTATGGGGGAGGGCAGCCATGTAGTCATTCTACATTGGTTGTTGTTAAATCTGTTGCTAGAACTTCACGTTTGGCGGCGAATGCCTCTCAAATAATAAATAAAAACATGATAACAGCTACTAGGGAGATAAGTGATCCGATTGAGGAGACTGTATTTCACAGGGTATAGGCGTCAGGGTAGTCGGAGTATCGTCGGGGTATTCCGGCTAATCCTAGGAAGTGTTGTGGGAAGAAGGTTAAGTTTACCCCTAAGAACATAATACCGAAGTGGATTTTTGTTCAAGTGCTGTGAAGCGTGTAGCCTGAGAATAGCGGGAATCAGTGTACGAAGGCGGCGACAATGGCAAATACGGCCCCCATAGATAGTACGTAGTGGAAGTGGGCTACTACATAATAGGTATCGTGGAGTACAATATCTAGTGATGAATTGGCCAGAACAATACCTGTAAGCCCGCCTACTGTAAACAGGAAAATAAAGCCCAGGGCCCATAAAAGGGGTGTCTCTCATTTAATAGAGCCCCCATGTAGGGTTGCAAGTCAGCTAAATACTTTAACACCGGTGGGAATTGCGATGATTATAGTGGCAGACGTGAAATAAGCACGCGTGTCTACGTCCATGCCAACTGTGAATATGTGATGAGCTCATACAATAAAGCCTAGGAGGCCAATAGCCATTATTGCTCACACTATACCTATATAGCCAAAGGGTTCTTTTTTACCAGAATAATAGGCGACGATGTGTGAAATCATACCAAAGCCAGGCAGAATAAGAATGTATACTTCCGGGTGTCCAAAAAACCAGAATAAGTGTTGGTAAAGGATTGGATCCCCTCCTCCAGCCGGGTCAAAGAAGGTGGTATTAAGATTTCGGTCGGTAAGGAGCATTGTGATGCCGGCAGCGAGAACTGGTAGAGAGAGAAGGAGAAGAACAGCGGTAATTAGGACCGCTCATACAAATAGGGGTGTCTGGTATTGAGAGATGGCCGGGGGCTTCATATTAATAATTGTGGTGATAAAATTGATTGCCCCGAGGATTGAGGAAATACCTGCTAGGTGAAGTGAAAAGATTGTCAGGTCAACTGATGCTCCTGCGTGGGCTAAATTACCAGCCAGGGGCGGGTACACTGTTCACCCGGTTCCGGCACCCGCTTCTACTCCAGAAGAGGCAAGTAGTAGTAGGAAAGAAGGGGGTAGAAGTCAGAAACTTATGTTATTTATACGAGGAAATGCTATATCTGGGGCTCCAATCATTAGGGGAATTAATCAGTTTCCAAAACCTCCGATTATAATTGGCATTACTATAAAGAAAATCATTACGAAGGCATGTGCTGTAACGATTACATTATAAATTTGGTCGTCTCCAAGGAGAGCGCCCGGTTGGCTTAGTTCTGCTCGAATGAGTAGGCTGAGGGCTGTGCCTACTATACCGGCTCAGGCACCAAATACTAGATAAAGGGTGCCGATGTCTTTGTGATTAGTGGAGAAAAATCAACGTGTGATGGCCACAGGTAGGATGGCTGAGTTTTTAAGCGATGGATTGTAGTCCCACAAACAGAGGTTTGAGTCCTCTTCTTACCAGAAGTCTTGAGGTGTTATACATATCAGATTGCAAATCTGAAGATGCAGGCTAGTCGTCTGCCGGGACTTTCCCCCGCCTTTGCCCGCCTTCTAGGCGGGGGAAAGATAGATGGATGCTTGTTGGTTTGAGCGCTTAGCTGTTAACTAAGATCTTGCAGGATCGAGGCCTGCCCTTCTAGGAAGGCTTTAGCTTAATTAAAGTACCTGTTTTGCATACAGGAGATGTGGGGTAGTGTCCCGCAAGCCTTATCAGGGACTGGGGGACTTCCACCCTCACTTAGGGCTTTGAAGGCCCTTGGTCTTGTTTTAACCTAAGTCCCTTAAAGGGTTATTAGTGCTATTGCGGCGGGTGTCAGGGGTAGGAGCAGTAGTGTAGCTATGGCTGAGGTAGCAAGTGGCAGTGTTAGTTGTAAGGAGGGGAGGCGTCATGGGGAAACTGCGGTCAGGTTATTTGGCGAGATAGTTAGTGCCATCGCATATGATAGTCGCAGATAAAAATATAGGCTAAGGAGGGCGGTTATCGCCGCCAGTGTTGCGGCGGGGGCAAGGTCTTGTTTAGCAAGCTCTTGAAGAATAAGTCACTTTGGCATAAAGCCTGTAAGTGGGGGGAGGCCTCCTAAGGATAACAATAGAAGGGGTGCAAGGGCGGTTAGGGCGGGGGTCTTTGCCCATGAGGTTGCTAGAGCATTAATGCTGGTTGCTTTATTAAGTTTAAACATAAGAAATGCTGAAAACGTTATAATAAAATATGTGAGTAGTGTAAGAATAGTTAAGGAGGGGGAGAATTGTAGTACAATTACTATCCAGCCGAGGTGTGCGATGGAAGAGTAGGCAAGAATTTTGCGAAGCTGGGTTTGGTTGAGGCCCCCTCAGCCTCCTACAATGGTTGAGGTAAGTCCGAGGATAATTAAAAGGGTGGTGTTGGCACAGGGGGTTTGGACTAATAAGGCAAATGGGGCAAGTTTTTGTCAGGTTGACAAAATAAGTCCTGTGGTTAGGTCCAGGCCTTGAAGCACTTCAGGTAGTCATGAGTGTACAGGTGCAAGCCCCACTTTTAGTGCGAGGGCCAAAGTGACAAGAACAGTCGGGAAAGGGTGGGCAATCTGCAAAAGGTCTCATTGTCCAGTTAATCAAGCGTTGGTGGTGCTGGCAAATAGTAGTATAGCTGCTCCGGCAGCTTGAATCAAGAAATATTTAGTGGCTGCTTCAACTGCTCGGGGGTGATGGTGTTGAGCTATTAGAGGAATGATGGCAAGAGTATTTATTTCCAGGCCCATTCAGGCGAGTAGTCAGTGGGAGCTTGCGAAGGTGGTAGTAGTGCCTAAACCAATACCAAATAGCAGGGCGGTTAAGATGTAAGGGTTCATTAGCAAAGGAGGGATTTTAACCTTCGTGTTTGGGGTATGGGACCAAGAGCTTAGAATTAGCTGACTTTACTAGGAAATAGTGTAGTGGGAGCACCAGGAGTTTTGCTCTCCTTAGGCGGGGTTCGAGTCCCCCTTTTCTAAGAAGCGGGGGGGATTTGAACCCCCATAAGTCACTCTATCAAAGTGGCCCTTTACTTCAGGCACGGCTTCTTATCTATAGCTGGGGTGGCAAGCCAGCAAATGCAATGGGGAGGGCTAGGTGTCAAATAACCAGGGCCAGTGTAAGCGGGAGGAAGTTTTTTCAAATCAGATGTATGAGTTGATCGTAGCGGAATCGTGGGTAAGAGGCTCGAACTCATAAAAATAAGACAGACAGAAGGGCCGCTTTGGTTATTAGGTTTACTGCGGTGAGTTCAGGTAATATTGGAAAATGAGAGGCCCCTAAGAAGAGGGTGGCGGAAAGCGTATTTATAAGCAGGATATTGGCATATTCGGCCAGGAAAAATAGGGCGAATGGGCCACCTGCATATTCGACATTGAAGCCAGAGACTAGCTCGGATTCGCCTTCAGTAAGGTCAAAAGGTGCACGGTTTGTCTCCGCAAGGGTTGAAATATACCATATTGCGGCTAGTGGTCAAGCTGGGAGTAGTATTCAGACGCTCTCTTGAGCAATGTTGAAGGTTTGTAGGGTGAAACCTCCTGTAAAAATAATAGTACTTAATAGGATTAGGCCTAGACTAACTTCATATGAAATGGTTTGGGCTACAGCCCGAAGGGCCCCGATGAGGGCATATTTTGAATTTGATGCTCAGCCTGATCCTAGAATGGAGTAGACAGCGAGGCTTGATAGGGCTAAAATAAATAGAATTCCAAGGTTCAAGTCAATGACTGGGTATGGGAGAGGCATGGGGGCTCAAAGGGTCAAGGCAAGTGTGAGTGCGAGGAGGGGGGCGAGGAGGAAAAGTACGGGAGAGGAAGTGGAGGGGCGAACGGGCTCTTTAATAAAGAGCTTCACACCATCGGCGATAGGCTGTAACAGCCCGTAAGGTCCTACAATATTTGGGCCTTTTCGTAGTTGTATATACCCTAGTACTTTGCGTTCTAGAAGCGTGAGGAAGGCGACAGCTAATAGGACGGGGACAATGAAGGCCAAGGGGTTAAGAATATGGGTAATAAGGACTGAAATCATAGTTAAGGAGAGGACTTGAACCTCTGTAAAAAGGGCTTAGGTCTTTTGCATTCACCGGGCTCTGCCACCCCAACATGCCGTTCTCTCAGGCACGGGGGGTATGCCCTCTTGCCTACTTTAGTTGTCTTCACTAGGTGGGGGTGAGGCTTGCTTAGAGCAGGGGCCTCTTCTTTTCGGTCCTTTCGTACTAGAAAAGAGCACACCATAGATAGAAACTGACCTGGATTACTCCGGTCTGAACTCAGATCACGTAGGACTTTAACCGTTGAACAAACGGACCCTTAATAGCGGCTGCACCATTAGGATGTCCTGATCCAACATCGAGGTCGTAAACCCCCTTGTCGATATGGGCTCTAAAAGGGGATTGCGCTGTTATCCCTAGGGTAACTCGGTCCGTTGATCGGCATTGCCGGATCTTATTGGTCAGATATTCTGTTAATTAGAGCTGCGGCTCTTAATTGTAGGAGGGGGTGCTCCCTTTCCACGTGGGGGTTTTTTGTTTCCCCGCGGTCGCCCCAACCAAAGACATTAGGGAAGGATTCCATTAGTTCAGGCCCATTATAGGGGGTTACTTGACAGGATCTTCTTTGGTGTCTAAAGCTCCATAGGGTCTTCTCGTCTTATGTTTGTATCCCCGCTTCTGCACGGGGAGATCAATTTCATTGACTTGAAAGAGGAGACAGTTAAGCCCTCGTTGTGCCATTCATACAGGTCTTCATTTAAAAGACAAGTGATTGCGCTACCTTTGCACGGTCAAAATACCGCGGCCGTTAAACTAATAGTCACAGGGCAGGCGGGACCTCTTATTCTTTAGCTTTGCAAGAGGCGATGTTTTTGGTAAACAGGCGAGGCTTGATTTGTTTGCCGAGTTCCTTCTCTTTCTTTTAGTCTTTCCTGAGGTGCACACCTGTGTAGGGTTAACGGTTTATGTTTGAATTTTTTTCTGGTTGTTTGGGTTGTTGTTCAGGTCCCTCTTCGTTTGGGGTCGTTAATGCTCGGTGCGGGTTCGTTCCGAATTACATGTATGCAAGGAGAGAGGCTTGGCTCTCTTATTACTCATATTAGCAGGGTCCCTCCCATGTCTGCATGGGATGGCCCGGTAGGGAAGGGGGGAGTAAGAATTAATGATCAGGATAGAGAGGGGTAGTGATGTATTTGAGCTATAACGCTTTCTATTGGGATGGCTGCTTTTAGGCCCACCCAAATACTTACCTTTATTTAATTATGATCTTTTTCCTCCCGGAAAAGTTGTATCTTGTTTCAAAGGGGCTGTACCCCCTTTGAATAACTCTCACAGTTTCTTGTGGTATCAGGTGGGGTAATACTGAGGTGAATAAAGAATCTGAGAGGCTGAACTTCTATCCATTTCTCGGGCAACCAGCTATAACTAGGTTCGGTAGGTTTATCACCTCTACTCAAAGCTCATTCCACTCTTTTGCCACAGAGACGGGTTCGCCCTATAAATAGGCTGTCTTGGAGTAGCTCCCCTAGTTTCGGGGTGTCAAACTAAAGCACTCTTTGCTTGGGTCACGCTGGCTAAATCATGATGCAAAAGGTACGAGAATAAATCTCTGCTTTACTTAGCTTCACTGGGTTGTTTCATTTCTCTTTCAGCGATCCCTTGCGGTACTTTCTCTATTGCTCCTAAGTTCTTTTTCTGTCGCCCATACTAAAGGGGAAAAATGGTTTGTTTAATTAAAACACTTGTGCATTTGGGGTTATAAATAATGGTTGGTTGTTGTTGTGTTTGTGGGCTAGCTGTTGGGCGTCAGGGTGATCCGATTTGCACGGGTGTCTCTTCAGTGTAAGGGAAGTGTTATTCTATTTTAACTACACTCTGATATTACCAAGTGCACCTTCCGGTACCCTTACCATGTTACGACTTGCCTCCCCTCCGCGATTTTTGGGTTTTTAATTATTTAAAGTGATAGGCTTGGGGAGAGTGACGGGCGGTGTGTGCGCGCTTCAGGGCCGATTTCAGCGGAACACTCTATTTCCCGCTTACTACTAAATCCTCCTTCAGGCGCGTGTTTCAGTGCGCCGTTCGTGTTCCCTAATATAGGGAATGTAGCCCATTTCTTCCCCCTCCATGCGCTACACCTCGACCTGACGTTTTGGGTTGTACCAGTTGTGCTTACTTTTAGGCCTTCACAGGGTAAGCTGACGACGGCGGTATATAGGCGGGATAAACAAGGAAGGGTGAGGTTGAACGGGGGTTATCGGTTCTAGAACAGGCTCCTCTAGGGGGGTCTAAAGCACCGCCAAGTCCTTTGGGTTTTAAGCTGGTGCTCGTAGTTCCCAGGCGGGTAGGGTATGTGATATATTACCAAGGTTTAGGGCTAGGCATAGTGGGGTATCTAATCCCAGTTTGTGCCAGAGCTTTCGTGGGGTCAGGGGTTGTAAAGCTACCTTCGTGGTTGATCTTCTAGCCTTCGGATGCGTATAACAGCTTTGAAGGTGTGCGGCTTTAGTCTTTATTTTCCATAACCACTCTTTACGCCGAATGGTATCAACTTGGGTCTCTCGTATAGCCGCGGTGGCTGGCACGAGTTTTACCGGCCCTCTTAGCTTTAACTAAGTCAAGTTTTCACTTATGGCTTAATGTTTATCACTGCTGAGTTCCCTTGAGGGTGTGGCTAAGCAAGGTGTCATGGGCTTACAGATGTGTGCCTGATACCAGCTCCTTGCTCCCGGGCAGGGAGCTGTAGGGCATTCTCACAGGGGGGCGGATACTTGCATGTGTAAATTTGGCTAAAGTTGATAGTAAAGTCAGGACCAAGCCTTTGTGCGGGCGGGGCTTTCTAGGGCCCATCTTAACATCTTCAGTGTTATGCTTTAATTAAGCTACGCTAGC